ATAAATGGATTGGACATTTGATCTTTTCGCTGAGATAAAGGCATAAAAATCAGAAAGAATATATAGAATTAGAATCGGTTTTTTAGCATTTAACCCCCCTTTATGTTATGGATTTCCTTGTTCAAAAAATGATTCGCAGAGAAGAGAGAGATTTTGTTTACGGATTTTTGAGTAGAATACGATTGTGAAGTGTATAAGAAAAGAAGGTTTGTATGGCTTAAACACGTGTGGAGATATCTATAATATCCGTCTTTCTTCTCTTTTAGTGTTTTATTGTCGTTCTATGTTCTATTCAGGTTGTGCTCTATGAAAACATAATTTCAATTTTCTATTCAATTAAAAATTCAAATTGAAGTATGATACTTTTCTGATATCTGATAATTCTCTATCGGGAACATATATAAATAATATATATCCGTCTAACAATTTCTCTTGGGGGGTTTACATATACTCATAATTGTTGTTATAATTAATAATTAAAATTGAGAAGGATTTTTTGATTGAAAAAATCCATACTGATTAGTTATATATCAAGTTGTATTTTCTTATGTCATTAGGAAAACAAAATTTGGAGATTCAAATCCAAGAATCATTCATGCATTTTAAGTCAATAGTTAATGGTTCCTATTTTCATAAAGTTTAATTTTGGATTTTGCGACTGAAAATCCACATTTGATTTTTCAATAGAAAGGTAAGAGAAAGTTTTGAACATTATGAATTTTGAGATAGACTCAATCGAAATTGAAAGGATGAATCAAACCCAATCAAAAGGGAAGAAGGATTAGGATTTCGTTGACTTTTAGGAAAAATTAAGGAAAACAGAACTCAAGGTGCAAGTACAATAAAAAAGCAGTTCAGTAATCCGGGAAAGTTTTCATCTATTTTGTATTTGTAGCATTTTGGCGACATGGCCGAGTGGTAAGGCAGAGGACTGCAAATCCTTTTTTCCCCAGTTCAAATCCGGGTGTCGCCTTATCAACAAAAAACTAGAAATCTCTTCTTTTCTTCTGTTGATATAACCCGCCGAATGATTCCCCAGCAGAAGCAGAGAAAGCAGACTGTTGATACTTGTTTGATTCTAAACATCTGGTCTGGGGGTTTTTCTAAAAAATTGTAAATATCCTTGCATATTTAGGCTTCAAGGAAATATTCGAATGCTAGAGGGGCTATCAAGACTTCGCAATTACCTTCTACTACAAATCAAAATTTTCTATTATTAATGCATTGTATAATGACTGGACCCTGGATTAGATTGGAGAGCCCGATAGGAAATCTAAATAGTTGTGGAAGGGGGCGGAAGATACTTTATTATATACGAGGAACTCACGAAAATCTCTGAGTGCTCAAGCATCCAATCAATTGAAATAAGGGTCAACAAAAAAAGAATAGGACCTATTATTCCTACATGTTCCATTAGTAACATTCCCTTGAGATGTTACTGCGGATTTTGCTTGTGTTTAATCTTTCCCGATTAGAAATCATATAGGAATTTCTTCTCAAATGAGCGAATTTATTGGATTGGTTTATTAATAGTCTTCGTTCTTTTTGACTCTGCGCCATTGATTCCACTATTATTAGTGAGGAATAATGGAACAATTCCTTTATATTTATAGAGATAGGGGACATAATTCATATGGATATAGTAAGTCTTGCTTGGGCTGCTTTAATGGTAGTCTTTACTTTTTCCCTTTCACTCGTAGTGTGGGGAAGGAGTGGACTCTAAGGGTCCTACTAATTGAGTTAAGGAAGCAAACTGTATCAATATCAATTGCTTTCTAGATCGTTCTGCAACACGTTTTGAACAAAATAAAATTTGAAATTCCATTGGACTCGACTGGAGTAATGTATTATAGGAATCATCCTCTTTCAATCAAAGAGCTATTTCAACAATTCCCATGTTTGTAGTTCGAAAGGAAGAGGATCCCAGGAAATTTATTCGAACCTAATTCTTCCGAAATTTTCTATTCCAATAAACGGCCTCTTACTAGGTGATACTGAGGAGGGTCGGACCCTTTTTTTATTTATTTCTCTCTTTACTGTTCAAAGAAGAAGTGGTTTTGTTAAGTGTATACACACTTTGTATGAGAAAGAAAGGATATAAACATAGTGGTTGTCTAACGAGATACTATGCAGAATAAGATCGTCAGGTGAGTCACATATTGCGCATTTACCGCTTTCGAATTTTTGAAATTGGATTTATACTTTATCGACTTATTTCATATCATGGTTCAGGCGTTAAAAATCCGTGAGATTTACTCTTCCTTTTCGATGCCCGTGGAACTACTGTCAATGGTTTACTCAATTACTTCTTGGGAATGGTAAAAAAAAAAAAGATTACTACGTGATTTTTTGAATATGCCTATATCTATCGCCTTTCCTTCATTGATTTGATTATTTCAATAGATACCGAGATTCAGATTAGAAATAAAAAATATAGTAATTCAAACTATAAGACATAAGAGTAATTCAGATTGATCAGAACAAATAGATATAGCAAATAAATGGAATTGGATGCTATGTCAATCCCATATATGGAATTGATATTCACATATATCAAGATAATATTGTAGATTGATCTATAGATCCATATCAAACGCAGCCTCTATCTTTATTTTATTCCAGGGGGAATAGTATGGTAGAAAGAAATAGATGAATCTTTCTACCATACTATCTATCTATTAGAATACTGCCGATTCTAGTCCACTCATTTCATTTAAGACATGAAATTGGAATCCTTTTCATTTTATTTCGTCAATTTTGGCTAAGAACTCAGAAGTCAAGTTTCATTCAAATTAGTTAATAATTAATCGTTTTGACTGACTGTTTTTACGTAAATGATAAGTAGAAAAGCGGTAGGAACTAGAATAAATAGTGCAGTAGCAATAAATGCAAGAATATTTACTTCCATAATCTCATCGGTTTTTTACTTCGCAATAACTCGGGATTTAATCCCATAGAGATGATAAATCTTTGGCCTGTAAATTCAATGAATGAATATTACCTCTCGATGATCTTGAATCGGATCAATATCATGAATAACAATATCTGAACTATCAAATCAATTCGTCGTCGAGAATTGAATAGTATAACATAGGAAGTTCTTTTATCCATACCGCCCCAAACTTGGATTCCTGACCCAATCCAAAATTCCTTTATTTATTTATCATTTTTTATCATCTGGTCTTTTTTTCTCTCTAATCTATCTAGTTACTTCTTGTACAATCATCTGATGAAGTCTCATCAAATAGCTCTTCCACTTCCAGTGGTCACATAGTTACAAACCCAAACAAACAATAAAAGTTCAATGGAAAAAGAAAGGAGTTTAGAACGAAACTATTTTTGACTTGGAAGACAAAGAAGTGTGATAAAGATGAGACCGTATAAAATGAATATTCATCAAATTTACTATTTTCCGATTTGTTCTTTCGTCGATTGGGCCTTAAAACAAAATGAAAAATCGGAAAAATGATTCATTCCCCTTTCTAAGAGGAGTAGGACCTTTGGTTGATCTGTCCTTCCCCCTCCTTTCTTCGTAGATTATTAGCCCCGGGACACCTATACCAAAAGCTCAGTGTGCAATTTGCATGAAATCGATTTTTCAACTTCAAACCAGTAAGTGAGGTTCCATAAATCCGTAGCCAGAAAAAGAAATTGTTTTTTTTTTCTTTTTTCTGGAAAGTATTTTCTTATATTCAATTTTGTATTGGACAAGAAAGGAATTCCCTTTGTGTATGCGCGCCTCAAAAAGGTATAGTACTCGATTCCATTACATGCATCGGGGGCAATCGAAAAAGCCAGCATTTCTTGGAATACTGACTATAATGCTACCAATAATTGTACTAATCCAACCGCATATGTCTTTCTCCTACCAAAAGGAAAGAAAAAAGAAATAAGGATTTCCCCTTTGCTTTGACAATGAAATTCTGCCCCCGGTCCCCTTCATAAAAAGGGAGAGATTTCTTGATATATTTATTGGATCCGTCGGGACTGACGGGGCTCGAACCCGCAGCTTCCGCCTTGACAGGGCGGTGCTCTGACCAATTGAACTACAATCCCAGGGAAATACGGGATCTAGCAGAAAATTTGATTCTTTTTTATCTCCGGATCGGGTATTTCTGAAGTACAAAGGGGGTTATATCATCTCATGGCGGATTGGCGAATTATTGGGCCGAGCTGGATTTGAACCAGCGTAGACATATTGCCAACGAATTTACAGTCCGTCCCCATTAACCGCTCGGGCATCGACCCAGGAAGAATCAATTTTAGACTTATTGGTAATCCATGATCAACTTCCTTTTGTAGTACCCTACCCCCAGGGGAATTCGAATCCCCGCTGCCTCCTTGAAAGAGAGATGTCCTAAACCACTAGACGATGGGGGCCTGCTTGACCAACGGCCATCATACTATGATCATAGTATGATCAGTTTTTTGAAATTGTCAATATAATCGAAATAATCGAATGATTCTATCCGAGGGATCTTTCCCCCTTTCAGAATTGCATAGAATTCTTTTTTATTCGTCATTGATGAATTATTCATTAGAACCGCCATTAAAAATCTAGTAGTAGTATTTTTTTATTTTGGAATTATTTCAATTGAATTTATTTTGATTATTTTAGTTTAGATTATTTAGTATTTCGAATTTTATTTAGAATTTGTAGAAATTTGTAAATAAAAAAAAGTAATAAATACAAAAAATAGAAATAATAAGGAAGAGTCGGATTTTTTCAGGGAATGATTGGTCCGTCAGAAAAGGAAAAAGGTGTGAAATTCGCTTTCTTTCACTTTCATTTGATTCATTGTTAAGACGAGATATCCTTATCTCCCTCCCACCAAGACAGGAAATTAACAAACGGGAAATCTAGTAAGCGGGATCAAGCAGAAAATTCTTTTTTCTCCAAGAATTTAGTTCAGGAGACAAGTAGAATCTCTTCATTCTATGATTCGATGAAATATCTTGAATTTTATGTTGAATTGCTAGGTGTATGTACATGTATCAAT